CCAGAAATACCTTGCTTACGTATCATTGGAAAGTGCATTAACATAAATACAGCAGTAAGCAGAGGCAGTACAAAGGTATGTAAACTATAAAAACGAGTCAAAGTGGATTGCCCCACACTAGCACTTCCACGTAATAACTCCACTAAAGGGGATCCTATTACCGGAATCGCTTCAGGTACACCTGTCACAATTTTGACTGCCCAATAACCGATTTGATCCCAAGGTAAAGAATAACCAGTTACACCAAATGATGCAGTCAATACAGCCAAAACCACACCTGTGACCCAAGTTAATTCACGGGGTTTTTTAAATCCACCTGTGAGATACACACGAAATACGTGCAGGATCATCATTAGAACCATCATACTTGCTGACCATCGATGAACTGATCGGATTAACCAACCAAAGTTGGCCTCCGTCATTATATATTGAACGGAGGAAAAAGCTTCTGTAACGGTTGGTCGGTAGTAAAAAGTCATAGCAAAACCGGTAGCAACTTGTACTAAAAAACAAGTAAGTGTAATTCCCCCTAAACAATAAAATATGTTGACATGAGGAGGAACATATTTACTCGTTATATCATCCGCAATTGCCTGAATCTCAAGACGTTCCTCAAACCAATCATATACTTTATTGAGATAGGTAACTAGCCCGACTCCCCCTCCGAGAACCGTATATGAAAATTTCATCTCGTACGGCTCAAGCAGAAACACACAAATTTTTAACGGATATTAGAAAAAATGGTTCAAAACTTCATCAGCCACAGGATTGTATCAATTTGCCTTGAAGATATTAAATAAGAAAAATCCAGAATTTCTTCTTTGTGATGATAATGCCAAAAAATCTCAAGTTGGCTCATCTGTCTTTCGTTCCCTTATGTTGATCATTAGAGGCCTCTTGACTTTTCTCTTCCCTATTTTTTATTTATTTTACTAGTAAAATAATAAAAATTTATAGTGGTTTTCTAATAGAAATTATCTTGTTGCGATCCTATGAATCAGTTCAATTAAAACCTTAGATTCATACTAGAGCCACGATGATTGAGTCTCAAGCTAAACAAAAGGCAAGGGTTCTTCGAATAAAAACCGCTTGATGATCATTTATTGAATTGGTGTAATGACTCGACAAAATCGAGAGAAAAAAAAGTTGTCTTTTGGGCAAACAAAATTGGAAAGAAGAAAAGTTCTTTTTTTATTAAGAACTACTTGATTTTTTTTTTCAGTCTGGTTGCGAGGTCTAAATAGTGAGTATGAATCATAGTTCCATTTTTTTTTCTTGATCCACTCTATGTATTTCGTGTTCCAGATACTAGAATAAATAATATCCGACGAATTAGAATCATCTTGATAGAGAGAACAGGCCCTTTCTATGTATTATCAATAGGATCAATTCTAACAAGTCACACACTCATATTCCAGAGATACCAAAACAAAAAAATCCACGGTCGAACTACCAGAATGTCTAGAAATGTGGAGCTTAAAGCAGAAAGACTCTTTTTGGATGGAAAAACTATGACTTCATAGTTTTAGTTAGTAGAAACCTAATTCATTAAAATTCCGTCCAATAAAACAGAAGAATTATAAATTTCTAAAATGATAGATAGGAATATCGCGAATAAAGCCATTGCAACCCCCATAAAAGGAGTAGTCCCCCAACCCGGAGCGACTTTCCCATATTCCGAATTCAAGGGTTTCAATAAACTACCTGCGCCAGTTCGTTTTGGCCTAGGTCTAGAACTATCTTCAACGGTTTGTGTAGCCATAAATTCTATTTAATCATTGGTGTTGACTTTGTATACTATTCCGTTGTAGTTGTAAATACACGATCTTTATCATAGATCCATTGTAATCTTGAAATTCTATAAAAATGGAAACAGCAACTTTAGTCGCCATCTCCATATCTGGTTTACTTGTAAGCTTTACTGGGTATGCCTTATATACCGCGTTTGGGCAACCCTCTCAACAATTAAGAGATCCATTCGAAGAACATGGGGACTAATTGAAGTAAGAAGTCTCCCAGCCGGGAGACTTCTTACTTCAATTAAATTATTTCATTTTTTAGTCGGAACCTTAGGTGGTTCTCGGAAGAAGATAGCGAAAAAAATTATCCCTAAAGTCGAAACTAAAAGGAACGTATAAACCAATGCTTCCATAGATTCGATCGTGGTTTATTTACAATTATAACTTCCACACCTATTCACTTGTCATTTGGGATCATTTCCCATATAAAAAAAGAGTCAAAGAAAGGACAGGAGATGTTTCCCATATCAAATCAAAAAAGAGAGGCGAAAGATACCATAGCAATGTGGTATCAGATTGTCTGTCTCCTTGTAGTTGGATCCCCAACTTTTTGGAATGTTCCAAATTCCACTTGAGCATCCAAGTCTGGATCAATACCAGCAAAAACATCTCGGAACAAGGTTCGAGCGCCATGCCAAATGTGTCCGAAAAAGAACAGCAAAGCAAAGGTAGCATGACCAAAAGTGAACCAACCCCTTGGACTGCTGCGAAAAACACCATCTGATTTCAAAGTAGCTCGATCTAATTCAAAAATTTCTCCTAATTGGGCACGCCTCGCATATTTTTTTACAGTAGCAGGATCAGAATAACTTACTCCATTAAGTTCGCCACCATAGAACTCCACCGTTACGCCTACTTGTTCAACGCTATATTTGGATTCTGCTCTTCTAAAAGGAACGTCCGCTCTCACAATTCCCTCTTCATCTACCAAAACTACCGGAAATGTTTCAAAAAAAGTAGGCATACGACGTACAAAAAGCTCGCGCCCTTCTTTATCTCTAAAGACGGGATGTCCTAACCATCCAACAGCTATTCCATCTCCATTGTCCATTGAGCCTGCTCTGAATAATCCCCCCTTTGCCGGATTATTACCAATATAATCATAAAAAGCTAATTTTTCGGGAATTTTAGACCAAGCTTCTGATAAACTAAGATTTTCGGCTAACCCATCGCTAACTCTTCGATATATTTCTTGCTGAAAGTATCCCTGATCCCACTGATAACGAGTAGGTCCAAATAATTCGATTGGGGTAGTTGCCGATCCATACCACATAGTTCCAGCAACTACGAAAGCTGCAAAAAAAACAGCAGCGATACTACTGGAAAGTACAGTTTCAATATTGCCCATACGTAATCCTTTGTATAGACGTTGAGGCGGACGGACACTAAGATGGAATAGGCCCGCTAATATGCCCAGTGTACCCGCAGCAATATGATGCGAAGCTATTCCCCCCGGAACGAAAGGATCAAAACCTTCTGCACCCCACGCAGGATTTACAGCTTGTACTTTTCCTGTTAGTCCATAAGGATCGGACACCCATATCCCAGGACCATACAAACCGGTTACATGAAATGCACCAAAGCCAAAACAAGCCACCCCTGCAAGAAATAAATGAATTCCAAAGATCTTGGGCAAATCTAAAGAAGGTTTGCCCGTCCGCTCATCACAGAATATTTCTAGGTCCCAATATACCCAATGCCAGATAGCTGCCAAGAAACACAAGCCAGAAAACACAATATGCGCACCTGCCACACCTTCATAACTCCAAATACCCGGATTCGTTATAGTTCCTCCTGAAATACTCCAACCACCCCACGAATTGGTTATTCCTAAACGAGTCATGAAGGGGATGACGAACATACCTTGTCTCCACATTGGATCCAGAACAGGATCAGAGGGATCAAAAACCGCTAATTCGTATAAAGCCATCGAGCCAGCCCAACCAGAAACTAGAGCTGTATGCATTATATGCACCGAAAGCAATCGACCCGGATCATTCAATACGACAGTATGAACACGATACCAAGGCAAACCCATGGAAATACCCCTTTAGCAAAGAAAAATAGACACGATGTCGTTTTATTTTATCGCATTGGAAAAGACTATCCATATCCTATGTACCTAACCCTTCTAGGGGATTCTGTGTCAGAAAGCGTGAATATTTATTTCATTCCATTAAAAATAAGAAGCCAATTCTAGAAAGAGAAGCAGATCTATTCTATACTCGATAAGTGCCAATATGCAATGGGTAGCTTGGGCTATTTCGAAAAACGAAGAATAGATCCCTAATCCCTCTTTGTTTATCATTCGAATCACAGATTCCTTTTTCTTTATTCAATCTGTCTTCCCTTCCTTATATGTATAATTTTTCAATCTATGTATTATTTCAATCTATGTATTAATAGAATCTATAGTATTCTTATAGAATAAGAAAAAAATGAAGATAATAAACTGCGGATTCTTTCTTTCTCTTCCATTCTTAAGTTTCCATATTAAAGTGTAGTTTTCTTACTTAAATCTAATAATATTAATCTAATATGCCCATTGGTGTTCCAAAAGTACCTTACCGGATTCCCGGAGATGAAGAAGCGACTTGGGTTGACTTATACAATGTTATGTATCGAGAAAGGACACTTTTTTTAGGTCAAGAGATTCGTTGCGAGATCACGAATCATATTACAGGTCTCATGGTATATCTCAGTATAGAAGATGGAATTAGCGATATTTTTTTGTTTATAAACTCCCCCGGCGGGTGGCTAATCTCAGGAATGGCGATTTTTGATACGATGCAAACGGTGACACCAGATATATATACAATATGCCTCGGAATAGCCGCGTCCATGGCCTCCTTCATTCTGCTTGGAGGAGAACCTACTAAACGTATAGCATTCCCTCACGCTAGAATTATGCTTCACCAACCGGCTAGTGCTTATTATCGGGCAAGGACACCAGAATTTTTACTAGAAGTGGAAGAGTTACACAAAGTTCGCGAAATGATCACAAGGGTTTATGCACTAAGAACAGGCAAGCCTTTTTGGGTTGTATCCGAAGACATGGAAAGGGATGTTTTTATGTCAGCAGACGAAGCCAAAGCTTATGGACTTGTTGATATTGTAGGGGATGAAATGATTGACGAGCACTGCGATACTGATCCAGTGTGGTTTCCAGAAATGTTTAAGGATTGGTAGTGGCTGAATTTCTTGTAAATTTATTTCAAACCTAAATTCGGGTTTTATGCGATTTTATAGAAAATAGAAATACTTCATGATGATGAATCATCAGGTTAAGATCGATCTAAACCAATCCATTTTTTTCTATATACATACGACATGCCAACAGTTAAACAACTTATTAGAAATGCAAGACAGCCAATACGAAATGCTAGAAAAACGCCCGCGCTTAAAGGATGTCCTCAGCGTCGAGGAACATGTGCTAGGGTGTATGTGCGACTCGTTCAGATCATGAGTTCAAACAAATAAGACAATTTTTGAAATATCCATGATCGGTACCAATGAATAGGATAGAGCTTCTCTCTCCTAGATTTCTACGGTATATGGAATTTATGGTTTCCTTTGGTGCAAATCCAATCATGTAGATTGGAAGAAGCAATTCCCCCATCGGTAGCAAATGGTTATCGATTAAGCGGAGGAAATAGTACTAAAAAGAAAAGGCTTATGCTCCTTTATCTTAAAAGAACGGACTAAAGGGTCAGCTACTTAGCCAACTTTCATAATTAAATACCGTCACTGTACGAATAACTCTTATTTATTGTGAAAAGAGCGATTTACTCTATAATGGATAGGTAGAGCCAAAGACTGTGAACTATACAAGTTCACAATACCTTTTGATGAAAGAAAGGGCTCCGGTGTATAGAGAGGGCCTCACCGTTTAAAAGAGAACCATAGAAACGATGGAACCCACTGTTTTTTTAGTATCATTAGAATTTGTTATTTCTATGCGAAATAACTGAAGGGGATAGAATAAAAAATCGTGGTTGGGAAGGTTATAGTAGCAAAAGCCATTGGAATTAATATTTTATATATCGGAATAATCCGTTTTGTTATTAATGGGAAAAAGACCGGTTAAAAGAAGAGAAATCATTAGTTATTCATTAAGGTTAATTTGATTCAATGACCAGAGTTCCGCGAGGATATATAGCTCGGAGACGACGAACAAAAATGCGTTCATTTGCCTCAAACTTTAGAGGGGCTCATTTAAGACTTAATCGAATGATTACTCAACAAGTAAGAAGAGCTTTTGTTTCTTCTCATCGAGATAGAGGCAGACAAAAGAGGGATTTTCGTCGTTTGTGGATCACTCGGATAAACGCAGCAACACGGATATATAAAGTATTTGATAGTTATAGTAAATTAATACACAATCTGTACAAAAAGGAATTGATTCTTAATCGTAAAATGCTTGCACAAGTAGCTGTATTAAATCCAAATAATCTTTACACGATTTCCAATAAAATAAAGACCATCAATTAAAGGGATAAAAAAGTAATATACAGGAATAATTAAAACCGAATTCCCGGAGAGGGAACTCCGGGAAAATACAATAAATTAAGATTAAGTGGTAGGAATCAACGAGCATGTTGCAATAAATAAAAAACTATTTCTTTTTTCCCATTTTTCTTTCTTTTCTTATAACAAACAAAAGAATCTAAACTGGATTACTTTATTTATATATGAGTCTGATCCTTTCGAATAAAACATCAACAATCGGAACTTAAGCTCCGATTGTTGTTTCTTAAATTCTGGTTGGAGTTTCTTAAATTTCGATTGGAATTGAACTTTTGTGTTAATTGAGGAATATGTCTATTTTTTCTGTGTCTAGGACCAGTAATTATTGAAATTGACTGGGCTTGAAATTGCTTCTCATTTTCATAGTTACGAAATGGTAAGAAAGATAAAATACGAGCCTGTTTTATAGCAAGAGTAATTAATCGTTGTTGTTTCAAGGTTAATCTATTTATTCGTCTGGATAATATTTTTCCTTGTTCACTAATAAATCGATTAATTAAGCTCATGTTTCTATAATCAATTCGATCCCCCCGACCAATTCGGGAACGCCTACGAAAAGGTTGTTTGGATTTACGAAAAGTTTGTTTGAATTTACGAAAAGGTTGCTTGGATTTTTGAAAAGTTTGTTTGGATTTACGAAAAGGTTGCTTAGATTTACGAAAAGGTTGTTTAGATATATACATGATTTATTCCTTATTTTAAAATTTGAAAAAAAAAAAATGGATTTCTTTATTTTATTAATTTTGGATCCAGAAGAAGTAGTCTTTCTTTGGTCCATATATTATTTGATTCATATACTATATATTCCATATATTATTTGATTCATATACTATATATAAAAATATAAAATATAAAAAAACCTCTATACATATGAAATAATATCTACCTAAAGTAGATTTGTATTTTGTATTCTATCTATGTTCTATATATTAAATAATAAATTCTTACTCTTTCTAGTCTTTAGAAAAATCAAAAACACGATGCTCCTATTTCTTTATTTCATTATGAGTCGTATGCTTGCGGCAATAACGACAAAATTTTCTTAATTCTAATTGTCCGGGTGTATTGTGGCGATTCTTTTGAGTACTATATCTAGAAATCCCCGTCGATTCCTTATTGGTACCCTTTCGAACACAACTGATACATTCCAAAATCACTCTGATTCTAACATCTTTGCCCTTGGCCATGAACCTCCTTTCCTTTTTGGATCGACTTAACTTAATTCTTATATCTGTTCTTTTATTCTTCTATATTGGATCCGAAAAAGAAGAATAAAATCCAATAGAATAAAAAATGGAGAAATAATTAAAGAATACAATCCTTGTCGAATTAGCAAGGATTTTGCTTCGAAATCCTTTCATTTAAGTAGCAAGCCCGGCTCTTTCTATGCTCGAATTTGTGAGGCCTGACTTAGCTTGGATACCGCTTTTAATTAAATTTATGTTTTCTTCCAAAATGAGATTTACCAAATTTTTGATGACTCTGAGGTTCAACCCAATCCATCTTTTCTTTCTTTTTGCTTCGTATACTAAAAAAGGATTGAAAGAAAATTTTCGTCATGTCACGAAGAATTTTATCTCTCGTATAGGAATAACTAGAATTAAAAAAAAGGGAATGACAAAGCATCTGGGAATAAACGATTAATTTCTATCAATAAACCTGCTAAAGCCCCAAACCATAGAGTACTTAGCACGGGTGCTACAGAGAGATATGTTTTTATATCCCGCATTGAAAATCCTCCTTCCTTATTGGAATACATATATGATCAGATACTCTTGCCCAAGATCGTTTGTATTTCTTTATTTAGGCGAAATTCCTAACTAAAAAAACAAAATCAATATTCTATATATATATAGAATTAACCATATAGACGAAATTTTCCTATCCCTAAAAAAGAAAAAGATGACCCCTTCTTCCTATACAAGGAATCGTAATCTTTCTTTTATAGGTGAAATTCAACTGGATTTTAGATATATACCCTTCCTTGATTATATGAGACCAAAAACAAGGAATGACAAGAAAGTTCTATATAGATAGAGAAATAGAAGAAAATTACGATGTGGAAAACAAGAAAGGAATTGTGTACAATGGCATTGTACAACAATTTGGAAAAGGGATGTAGCGCAGCTTGGTAGCGCGTTTGTTTTGGGTACAAAATGTCACAGGTTCAAATCCTGTCATCCCTACCTATTACTTCTCTCTTCTTTATGGGCAGTAGCGGGGAGATCAATTAAAGTGTATATAACTTGAATTTGTGGATACTATACGTACGTGAGACACGTTAGGAGTAGAAAAGGATTTTCTTTTTGAAAGCGCTCTTAGTTCAGTTTGGTAGAACGCGGGTCTCCAAAACCCGATGTCGTAGGTTCAAATCCTACAGAGCGTGATTCCATCTATCTTATGTCGAAACAGAGTAAAATAACTTAAAAAAAAAGTCGAATTACAACTCCAATTTGACCTCCTCTCTAGTCTGGAGGAGGTCAATCAAAAAATAAATATTACTCAATCAAAGATCCAACTGATCCCCACGCCTGTATTGCAAATACGCAGTCACGAATAATCCCGCTAAAGTAATAGGAATTAGGCCTAAGACGATTCCAAATAGAAAAACTTCAATCATTTCGATTTGTTCGAGGGGATAAAAAAAGAGGTACGATCTATCTCTAAATAATAGTCTAAATTATCCACGAATCTCAATGACCAAAAAAAGAATTGGTAATTAGCGTGGAAAAAGGTCCTATAATATCAGGAATGCAAAAGATGGATTCTTATTTTCTGACTTATTCATTCAATTCATTTCAAATAAGACGTATCTTGTTCAAGCCAATAAATAGAGCTGGGGTTATAGTTAAAGCAGCCAGTAGAAAACCGAAATAACTAGTTATAGTAAGCATGAAGGGGTTAAATTCCATTTTTTTTTACTACACTACATAAGTTGGTAAAGCACTTACCTAAGTTATGGAAAATTCCTAATTCATCGGTTATTTTAGATAATACTAAAAAACAGGATAGAGCGAGATACAGAAGTGTAAAAGAAAATCGATTCATCAGATGGGACATGAGTCCCTAATTCCAAATCAAAAGATTTATTGTGGAATCTGTCAGTTAAGTAAAGTAATAATATTAAGACCTAGATCATCTAAACCCATTGAAAAATGAAATCGGATTTTTGGGGAATTTTGGAATAAAAGATAAATAAAGAATAGAATTTGAAAAAAGTTCTTTCTATTTCAGATTATTTCTTTTTCAATAGGATTTAATCCTCTTTTTAGAGCAAATGGTCGGGTCGTCGCCTATTCCTTCTTATTTTAACTCATTGTATTCCATATGGAATAAGAGGAGAAGAAAACCATTCCACGACTCCCGAAGGCCCCCCTGAAAAAGGGAAAAATTGACTTTATTTTTATTTATTCATTTTTCGAACCCCAACCAAAGTTGATTCGAAGACGAGTTACTTCAATTATCTTTTTCTTTTAAGTTCTATCTTCTGTCTTTCCCTATTTCATCTCATAAAGTTACATGCTTGCTGTTTGGTTAAGAAAGTTAGACCTAATCCAACAAACAAGATAGGATTGATTACGAATCTTGATTCTTCAAAGAATGTATTCCGTTTCTTTCATAACGGATTATCTACTATTCGATTTTCTATTTTTTAGATAGTATTTTATACTAACCAATTTAATTGAAAAGTTGGATTCGAATAAAACTTTTCACTAAAAAGGGATAGATTTCGCATATACTTATCCTTATATTGCGTCAATATGAGAATATCCTTCCTAAATTCTTTATCCAAACCCATTGATCATTAACTTAGGTTTTCCCAAGATCCTGGTCACTATTCCAAATTAAATTATTCTACTATTCCGAAGACAATGAAAATAAGTAGGACCCAAAAAATTAGGGTTTCTATTGATGCCTTGAATAACATGTAGTTTCCCTATAGACAAAGAACAAAGAAGAAAAAAAGGGAATTCTGTTTCGGGACCAAGCCAAACAGGATTGCTGTGCCATAGGAAGGATAGCTATACTAATTCGGTATACTCAAAATACACCTTTGGTACAAAATTGACAATCTCACAAGGATGAAATATCAGTAATTTGCTATTTACTGGTTGATCCCATCTTTTACGGAATCAATTCCTTTTTTGAATGTACAAAAATTTAGGGAGCTCGGCATGTCTGGAAGCACGGGAGAACGTTCTTTTGCTGATATTATTACCAGTATTCGATACTGGGTTATTCATAGCATTACTATACCTTCCCTATTCATTGCGGGTTGGTTATTTGTCAGTACGGGTTTAGCTTATGACGTGTTTGGAAGTCCTCGGCCAAACGAATATTTTACGGAAAGTCGACAAGGAATTCCATTAATAACCGACCGTTTTGATTCTTTAGAACAACTAGATGAACTTAGTAGATCCTTTTAGGAGGCCCCCAATGACCATAGATCGAACCTATCCTATTTTTACAGTGCGATGGCTGGCTGTTCACGGATTAGCTGTACCCACAGTTTTTTTCTTGGGATCAATATCAGCAATGCAGTTCATCCAACGATAAACTAAATTCCAACTATAGAACTATGACACAATCAAACCCGAATGAACAAAATGTTGTATTGAATCGTACCAGTCTATACTGGGGTTTATTACTCATTTTTGTACTTGCTGTTTTATTTTCCAATTACTTCTTCAATTGAGAGAAAGGTAAAGAGTAGTAAGAATTCTCTTATCCCATTTGGAAGGATACCATCCTTATAACTATCCATGACTGTTTTTGTCTCTAGCACGACCACTTGAGAAAATGAGGAGGAAAGTAGGGGAAATGGCCGATACTACAGGAAGAATTCCTCTTTGGCTGATAGGTACTGTAACCGGTATTCTTGTGATTGGTTTAATAGGTGTTTTCTTTTACGGTTCGTATTCTGGATTGGGTTCATCTCTATAGTAATCGGAGGAGCCAGATTGTAAACATGAAAAAGTAGGAGCTTAGCGGGTCCTTACCCCCCTTTATCTGATTAGAGCGGAAAGGACCCGCGGAATTCTTATAACGCGATTTTAATCTATTCCATAATCTATAAATTGGTTACCCATTTCTATTTGTAAAAATAACAAAGAGAAAGCCTTTGCTTTGATGGTTAGAATCCTTCTATTTATTCTTTTGTTTGTTAATAATGTTAGTGAAGCAATCCGTTGGTGGGTTTAAAGCGCCTGCCTTTCGCCCATAAAATTGATTTACTTCACTCTTATGAAGCAACAACAAAGAGTGGATCAATTAAGGATCCAATATTTTATTCCACGAAGGAAGTATCCTGCAAATCTTTGATTTAGTTTAGAGTAATAAACTAATAAAACCTTAATCAAAACTACTCCACGAGCCTAAAAAAACCGCCCTTTAATGGAATTGAAAAAGTCAAGCAATTCTATCCGCTCACAAAAAATTTGTTCCCCGCCATACTTTCTTTCCCTCTGTTTGTCCACTACCGGGCTCGAACCTAAGCAAAGGAAGTTCAAGAGACAGACCCGAATAAAGAATAAATAGTAATCTTTGGTAAAACAAATAAGAAGAAAAAGGATTCTTACTTCGATACAAGAAGAATCGACACAAGAAAAAAAGAATCGACACAAGAAAAAGGCTTTTTTGCCTTTTTCTTGTGCCCAATAGAGGATTACGAAGACCTGCAATTCCTCCTAAAAGGACTTGTTCCTTTTATTGTTCTCGCCTCTGCCTTGGATTCTCCTCTTTTGCATGAAATAGAAATACGGAATTCCAGAAATCGAGACTTTTTACCAACTTAATGGTAAGAAATCCCGGGATCTAGAAATTCATTTCGTACAATTGAACCTTTTCAAACTGTTTCTTTTTGAGAACCAAAAAGACTTGTGCTAAAATAACAGATGCGAAAAAGAACAAAAGGCCTTGGACGCGTAATGGATCCTGAAGCACTATTTCTGCATCCCCCTGACCAAACCCTCCCACATTAGGATTGCTTGTTAATGGTTGATCAAGCTTGATTGATTCTCCCTCTGAAACAAGAAGTTCTGGCCCGGGAGGTATAATATCAATCACTTGGCGCCCATCCGACGCATCAACTATGGATATTTCATATCCCCCTTTTTCTTTACGTAGTATTTTTTTTACTATACCTGTTGACGTAGCATTATAAACTGTATTGTTACTCTTGCTACCATCGGGATAGATCTGTCCCCTTCCTCGGTTTCCCCCTACATATATGGGATATTTTAAGAAATGAACGTCTTTTTTTGTAGCGGGATCGGGGGAAAGAATGGGAAAGACAATTTCACTATATTTCTTACCGGGAACAGGGCCTATCACAAGAATATTTTTTTTATTGGGACGATAACTCTGAAAAGAGAGATTTCCTATCTTTTCTTTCAACTCAGGAGAAATACGGTCGGGCGGCGCTAATTCGAATCCCTCAGGCAAAATAAGAACAGCACCCACATTCAACCCTCCCTTTTTCCCATTAGCAAGAACTTGTTTCAGTTGCATATCATAAGGGATTCGAAGAACTGCTTCAAATACAGTATCGGGAAGCACAGCTTGGGGAACTTCAATATCCACAGGCTTATTAGCTAAATGGCAGTTGGCACACACAATTCGTCCAGTTGCTTCCCGCGGGTTTTCATAACCCTGCTGCGCAAAAATGGGATATGCATTTGAAATAGATGTCCGAGTTATTACGTATATCATGATCGATACAGAAATCGATCGAATCATCTGTTCCTTTAACCAAGAAAAAGTATTTCTATTTTCCATGTCCAATCGTGGATCCCGGAATTTCTACAATAAATTAGATAGGTAGCTAAGTTAATCTAGTTCCCTATACACGAGTCTGTTGTCATTCTACTGCAACAGTTGTACTGGAATGATGAATACCTTGAGCAGTTAGAAATAGAAAGAATTTTGCTAAAAAGAAAAAGGGCTTTCTTTCTAAAGGAAGAAAAATGCTAATTTTATTAATAATTAGAAAAGCCAATTATGCTTCACTAATTGAATGATAAATGACTACAAGCGAAGGAGATAGACGGTTTAAACAAAAAAAGACCCAAAATTTCAAACACGTGTCTAGAATCACAGGAAAACTACAAACAAAAATAGTGAAAATTAGCTCGTTAGGAGCCCATCCAAGATCGTTGTAGACCCAACGAATTAGTAGTTCCCAACCGCGGGTGGAGTGAAATCCAACAAAAAAATCCGTAACTAAAAGAATAAAAAAAGCTTTTATTGAGTCATTTAAGTTATAGAAGAATTCCTGAACCCAAGAATTCAAAATGACAAGTTCCTCTTTACCCAGAAAAAAAGAACCACTTAGAATAGCCAAACAGATTATATTTGTTGAGAAATGCAAAATGATATGGAGATGGTCCTCATTATCTATTTTGGCCAATTGTATTATTTCCTTGTGTATTCCTATAGGAGGTTTTTGTACATGTGTCTTCGGTTTCTCTTTTATCATTTCGTCCAAGAGAAAAAGCTCTTCTAATTCTATGAATCCTTCTAGAATCCTTTTCTCTTGAATATCCGTTAAGAGAGTTTCAGGTTGCCTGGTATTCCACCAATTCTTAATCCAAAGTTCCAGACATTTGTTAAAAGAGAAAGAGACTCCCCAGGGCAAAAGTACGATAAATACAAGATATAGGAAAGAAGGCAATGCTTTCTTTTTTTTCATTTTTGATCTGTAAATTGAGTTGTTAATGAATCCGCTTCATTCGCTGACTCTATATGATATTTCTTTTTTTTTTTTTTGAAGCAAAAATTCTATAACAAGGTTTGAGACCTTGTGTTTGTATCTATTTCTCTTTTTGTATACTAGGGGAATTTCATTGTATTGAGTTCTTTCTTAGATCTAAATGGAGTGGAATAGAGAAATAGAATAAAAAAAAAAGCCCTTTCTTTCATATGAAAAGGGAAGAATATTAGGCCATATATCTCACTTGGACAAAACAAATTAGAAGCAATTTTCTCTTATCCTCGGTTGTTCCTTCCTTTAGATAAATACTCGAAAATACCCTTACAATTTAATTTAAATTTAAAAATGGCAATTGGTATTCAAAATACTTCAATTGGTACACGCAAGAAATAGGCCAATTCGGCAGCTTTTTGTTCAATTTCTCGTGGAGTAAAAAACTTCTCATCAGTACGAGTCAAGGGAATGACCCCCTGGCCACGTATTTCCATATAAAGGATACGACGAGGATAAAGACCCTCTTTAACCTGAATTCTAATTGATTGGATATCCCGCACAAGGAATCGAAGGAAGATGCGACGTTTTATTCCAGGGAATCCCCAACGAAAAATGGACACTATTCCCTCTTTTCTATCAAATCGGTCATAACCACTGCCTACATTCCACAAAATAGTGCACCACAAATAGGAGCTAATGAATAGGCCCGCGATTCCGTAGAAAGACATCACGACCCCCTGTGGAAAAAAAAGAATTTGTTGAGATGGAAGTACGGATATCATATTCTTACCAAGATAACTGGAAGCCCCAACCGCTAAGAATCCTAATGAACCTAGAAAAAGAATACAGGCCCAGAAAAAATTACCTCTTTTTCGAGAACCTTTTAGAAGTTCTATCCATATGTGTTCTGATCGCCAATTCATATTAGATATACTAAATCCAGCAGCGGTTAATTGAAATTGAGAGAATAAGCTAAATGATTTTGACTTTACTTTACTTTTTTTGATTCTGAAATCGCCTTCAGCAGCTAGTACTCCTGTGAAATAATTGGTTAGATACATTGACTTTCTATTCAAACTGGATCCACTTAAAAAAACTCGCTATACTCGGCTACGCATATGTATGCATTTATGCTCGTAGCCTATATCTGCATTTTTTCATTTGTGTGTAGAAAGAGCTACATACCCTATCATATTAATATATTACTTACACTAAAAAATATTTGTATTATGATCCTGGAAATACATTGAGCAAATTTGGCCCCGTCGGTTCTAGACAATCTTATTTTTCTGCACATAAAGAAATAAAGAAGCCATTGCAATTGCCGGAAATACTAAGCCTACTAAAGGCACGAAAATAGAGGGTAAGTTTAAATCTGTCATAGAATAGGTGTCTCAATTCCAATTTACTATTTCTATCTATTCAAAATATATCTTAAGATTCTTATGATATAATTAAGTATATCTATTATAAGGAATATTGACTATTGTATTTTTGAGTTTGCAAAATAAAGATTTTTTATAGATAAATAATACTAACTAAAGTATTCTATAAAAGTATTCTATATCTCGAAAAAAATGAATGGAATGGATAATTTGATTTTTCTTTTTCCATTTTAATGGCCTTTCTATTTTTCTAATCGAACTTGAAATTGGATTCAAAAGAAAGCAATTGTGAAAATGAAAGAAATACCTCTTTCAGAATACCCTTTAATTTCCATTTTTAAGGGATACAATATCCGGTTGAAGGGTAATGATCATACGTCTGTAATGCATTGTATGTCCCAGAATAGGTCCCATTCTTCTACCCTTTCCGGGTAGTCGATGGCTATTCACAGCTACTACTACCTTAATACCAAAGAGGAGCTCGACCCAATGCTTTATTTCTGTCTTAGTGGGTCCCAATTCGACATTATTAGAAGTATATTGATTCTTTCCCAATAAATGAAGACTCTTTTCTGCACATACTGCGTATTTGGTTCCATTATCGTATGATAATACTCTATTTTGATTTGTATTTGTTTATTGTATTATACCTTTCTGTATTCTAGATATATAGAATAGAAGAATCTCGATTTGTCAAGTCTCATGATCGTATCAAGATATATTTAAATTTGGCTCGATCTTTTAAAATTAAAAGATCGAGCCAAATTTAATTGCAATCAATTCGAAGAATAAAGAAGAATTACTGCATTTCGTAACTCATTTTTTCTCTTTCTATTTCGCTTCTTTTTTATTTAGACCTTCTTTATATCTAGTTTTATCTACTTAATCGATGGTATCTACCGGCTTGAAGTCGAATGTGATCGCTTTCCATACTTCACAAGCTGCGGCTAGTTCAGGACTCCATTTGCAAGCTGCTCGGATAATTTCATTACCTTCACGAGCAAGATCGCGCCCTTCGTTACGAGCTTGTACACAGGCTTCTAAAGCCACCCGATTAGCTGCTGCACCTGGTGCATTCCCCCAAGGATGTCCTAAAGTTCCTCCACCAAATTGTAATACGGAATCGTCTCCAAAGATTTCGGTCAGAGCTGGCATATGCCAAACATGAATACCCCCTGAAGCCACCGGTATAACACCTGGCATGGATACCCAGTCCTGCGTGAAAAAGATACCGCGAGAACGATCTTTTTCAATATAATCATCACGCAATAAATCAACAAAACCTAAAGTCATTTCGCGTTCCCCTTCTAACTTACCTACTACTGTACCGGAGTGGATATGATCTCCCCCAGACATACGCAATGCTTTAGCTAATACACGGAAATGCATACCATGATTTTTCTGTCTATCAATAACTGCATGCATTGCTCGGTGAATGTGAAGAAGTAGTCCGTTGTCGCGGCAATAATGAGCCAAACTAGTATTTGCGGTGAATCCTCCAGTTATGTAGTCATGCATTATAATAGGAACCCCTAATTCCCTCGCAAATACAGCTCTCTTAATCATTTCTTCGCATGTACCTGCAGTCGCATTCAAGTAATGCCCCTTGATTTCGCCGGTTTCGGCTTGTGATTTATAAATCGCTTCGGCAACAAAGACAAAACGGTCTCTCCAGCGCATAAATGGTTGTGAGTTTACGTTTTCATCATCTTTGGTAAAATCAAGTCCACCGCGTAGACACTCATAACACGCTCTACCGTAATTTTTTGCGGATAATCCCAATTTTGGTTTAATAGTACATCCCAATAAAGGACGACCATACTTGTTCAACTTATCCCTTTCAACTTGGATACCATGAGGCGGACCTTGGAAAGTTTTTGAATAAGCAGGAGGAATTCGTAGATCCTCCAAACGTAGAGCACGTAGGGCTTTGAAACCAAATACGTTACCCACAATGGAAGTAAACATGTTAGTAACAGAACCCTCTTCAAATAGATCTAATGGATAAGCTATATAACAGATATATTGACTGTCTTCCCCAGGAACGGGTTCGATGTGATAGCATCGTCCTTTGTAACGATCAAGACTGGTAAGTCCATCAGTCCAAACAGTTGTCCATGTACCAGTAGAAGATTCCGCAGCTACTGCAGCCCCTGCTTCTTCAGCCGGAACCCCGGGCTGAGGAGTTACTCGGAATGCTGCCAAGATATCAGTATCCTTGGTTTCGTATTCCGGGGTGTAGTAAGTCAATTTATAATCTTTAACACCAGCTTGAAATCCAACACCTGCTTTAGTTTCTGTTTGTGGTGACATAAGTCCCTCCCTACAACTCATGAATTAAGAATTCTCACAACGACAGGGTCTACTCGATATGGACTAAGCGTAAATGAAACCTTTGCAAAAATCTTAAAAAAATATTCAATTAATATCAACTCATTAAATAAAAAAGGGAGTATGCTTAAGTTAATGAATATGTTTCATTCATATTCATATGTAATGCGTACACCCTGTGTACGTTCTATCCTATAGGAAGTCTACTATAGGAATTCGATAGGAATTGAGTTGTTGGTATGGTAAGTTAACATGGTTCATTATTAAACCATAGATTTGATTCACCAAATCCATCATTATTGTATACTCTTTGATAGATATAGCGCAACCCAAACTAATCCCTTTTTGAATCTAAATACCTAAATACTAAGAAAATTCTCTGTTGACAGCAATCTATGCTTCACAGTAGTATATATTTTGTATATCGAAGTCCTAGACAGGAAAGTAGAAGAGGCAAAGATCCTTGACAAAAGGAAAAATGTCAATCAAAAAAAAGATTGATTGAACTTTCCACCGGACTCATTCCATGAGTAAACGAGTGAATAGGATTCGCTTAGGCAACGAAATCAAGTGCTAGTCCCCTTTTCTTTTTTATTGAATTAACTAATTCATTTCCTTTTAACTTTTTGATTTTTGGATATTTTTTTTATTTGATTTGGCATTATTCAACAAGAAAAAAAAGAAAAATTTCGACAAATTCCTTTTTTTTATAATTATGTGATAATTATGAGAACCAATTCTACTACTTCGCGTCCCGGGGTTTCCACAATTGAAGAAAAAAATGCAGGGCGTATTGATCAAATTATTGGACCCGTGCTGGATATCACTTTTCCCCCGGGCAAGTTGCCTTATATTTATAACGCTTTGATAGTCAAGAGTCGGGACACTGCCGATAAGCAAATTAATGTGATTTGTGAGGTACAACAATTATTAGGAAATAATCGAGTTAGAGCTGTAGCTATGAGTGCTACAGAGGGGTTGATGAGAGGAATGGAAGTGATTGACACAGGAGCTCCTCTTAGTGTTCCGGTCGGTGGAGCTACTCTCGGACGAATTTTTAACGTTCTTGGGGAGCCTATTGATAATTTGGGTCCTGTAGATACTAGTGCAACATTCCCTATTCATAGATCCGCGCCTGCCTTTATTGAGTTAGATACAAAATTATCTATCTTTGAAACAGGTATTAAGGTAGTCGATCTTTTAGCTCCTTATCGGCGTGGAGGAAAAATCGGACTATTTGGGGGGGCAGGAGTAGGTAAAACAGTACTCATCATGGAATTAATCAATAACATTGCTAAAGCTCATGGAGGGGTATCCGTATTTGGCGGAGTAGGGGAACGGACTCGTGAAGGAAATGATCTTTATATGGAAATGAAGGAATCTGGAGTAATTAATGAAAAAAATATCGAGGAATCAAAGGTAGCTCTAGTCTATGGACAAATGAATGAACCGCCCGGAGCTCGTATGAGAGTTGGTTTAACTGCCCTAACTATGGCAGAATATTTTCGAGATGTTAATAAGCAAGACGTGCTTTTATTCATCGATAATATCTTTCGTTTTGTTCAAGCAGGATCGGAGGTATCCGCCTTATTAGGGAGAATGCCCTCTGCAGTGGGTTATCAACCTACCCTTAGTACAGAAATGGGTTCTTTACAAGAAAGAATTACTTCTACCAACAAGGGATCGATAACTTCGATCCAAGCTGTTTATGTACCTGCAGACGATTTGACCGACCCTGCTCCTGCCACAACATTTGCACATTTGGACGCTACTACCGTACTTTCCAGAGGATTAGCTTCCAAGGGTATTTATCCCGCAGTAGATCCTTTAGATTCAACCTCAACTATGTTACAGCCTCGGATCGTTGGCAAGGACCATTATGAAACTGCGCAAAGAGTTAAAGAAACTTTACAGCGTTACAAGGAACTTCAGGACATTATTGCAATTCTTGGGTTGGATGAATTATCAGAGGAGGATCGTTTAACTGTAGCAAGAGCACGAAAAATTGAGCGGTTCTTATCACAACCGTTCTTTGTGGCAGAAGTTTTTACCGGTTCTCCAGGAAAGTATGTAAGTCTTGCAGAAACAATTAGGGGGTTTCAACTAATCCTTTCCGGAGAATTAGATGGCCTACCTGAACAGGCTTTTTATTTGGTGGGGAACATCGATGAAGCTAGCACGAAAGCTATAAACTTAGAAGAGGAGAATAAATTGAAGAAATGAAATTAAATCTTTATGTACTGACTCCTAAACGAATTATTTTGGATTGTGAAGTGAAAGAAATCATTTTATCTACTAATAGCGGCCAAATTGGTGTATTACCAAACCACGCCCCCATTAACACAGCTGTAGATATGGGTCCTTTGAGAATACGCCTCCTCAACGACCAATGGTTAACGGCGGTTCTGTGGAGTGGTTTTGCGAGAATAGTTAATAATGAGATCATCATTTTAGGAAATGATGGAGAACTGGGTAGTGACATTGATCCAGAAGAAGCTCAACAGGCACTTGAAATAGCCGAAGCTAACTTGAGTAAAGCTGAGGGTACGAAAGAATTGGTTGAAGCAAAGCTAGCTCTCAAACGGGCTAGGATACGAGTCGAGGCTATCAATTGGATTCCCCCATCCAATTGAAGACAATCCAAAGGTTTCGTTGATACAAAGAAAAAGGAAAGAAGGGTAGAAAAAGTTATTAGATAGCGAAGCGAAGTAAGTCCAATGCTATCTAGTAATTTTTCTACCTACCTACCTACTATTGGATTTGAACCAATGACTCCCGCCGTATGAAAGCAGTACTCTAACCACTGAGTTAAGTAGGCAATTTATCATCACAAAAGAAGCCGCATTACTTCGATCGATTATAGATCGAATCCTTTTTATAAGCAATACCGCTCCATTATTGGTATGGTATTCCGTTATTGGGTATATAGTAAATAGATCAAAGGGATATCCTATGGCATTACAGAATATTCATCTTGACAAGAAATTATCTATATGTTAAGATATCTCTGACAAGGGCTATAGCTCAGTTCGGTAGAGCAACTCGCTTACACGTGCGCCAATGCTTTTCAAGGGAATTTTTTATGCAATGAACATAATTGACCTTATTGCAAAATCAATGTCTTACTTCATGGATTCGAGAGAATAGGAGAACAGTAGCCTGACAAACAGTCGGTTCAGTCCGATTCGGGTGCCAATTCTGGTGCCTAATCAAATAGAACCCCTATTGATTTGCTAGTTGATAAGGTAAATATCCAGCCCACTCAATGCTAGGCATAATGAGGATAAGGGCCTCCAAAAAACTTCTTTTCGTTCTATGAACTTTAAGGTGTATGAAGTCTCATAGTCAACTCTTGCAGCGGAACGATAGAGACTCCATTTCACTTAGGTTGATTTAATTTAGGCCGGAGGCAGACCTAAGTCAAGGTAATCCTCCTTTGAAACACTTTGGTATTGCTCCTAGATAGATGATAATACAAATAAATCAATCAGAGCACGGGGAGCCATCTTATTATCTTTCCATAAAGAAAAACTATGGCGGATTAACTGATCTTTACATCAGTTGATGAAAGAGCCCAATGCAGAAAAATGCATGTTGGGTCTTTGAAACAGTTCGAATCATTTCGATAATAATCCGTTTGATCTGTTTTACCGAGAAGGTCTACGGTTCGAATCCGTATAGCCCTACTAATATATATGTCTTTTTTTTAGATTTTAGGATGGATATCCTATGTTTCCTTTAGTATAGTTTTCTTTTCCTTATTAGTACTTGTTTATAGACTCGACGGTCGCTTGAGCCCTAGAATAGAGATAAAAGCATTACCATAGGCTGATTTATCAAAAATCATAGAGACAGGAAAAGAAAAAAGAATTTCGATCAAATCAATAGAAGGAAAGATCCCTTATCTGATTTGAATTCCATCCTTCTTCAAATAAAATAGGATATGCCCTAGACTTTCCTATAATGACTGCAACGATTTTCTCCTTTTTGCGAATTCCTATTTTGTTTGAAGTATATTACTATAATATACATTATGTAAAAATATACATTATCTAAATAGATCTACTTTAAAATGGAAAAAATCGAAAGAAAATAAAAAGAAAGAGTAAATAATAAAACAGGATATTCTGTTTCATAATTCTGAAATAGAGTTCTTTTTTTTTTTTTAGTATTATTCCTCATTAGGCTGCATACATTAGTAATCCTATTTTAATTAGGTACTAATCTAATTAGTAGTAAGTATTTTCTTTTTTATTTAATAGTCTCTGACTATCCTTAAATAAAAGATAGAGCAATTCTTTTTTCTAGAGATTCTAGAGAAAACGAGACAAAGTGAAGCAAAAGAGTTTTCTTTGTATAAGAATTAGGTCTATACCATATCTAAATAGAATGGAAATCCAAAAGTAAAGAGAGTGGGGATTCCATTGGATGAATCCTTAAGGAAGACATGGCACAAAAAAAACAAAAGCTAAAGTAAGTGCTCTTTGGTTTGAGCAAAAGAGATTCTTGTTTCACCGAGGAAAAGAGAGAAGTTCTGGATAAATTGACAATGCCAACTGAATTGACTAATTTCAGTTCTGCCTATTCCACATTAATGGGAGTACATTTATGTTCCTGCTTCACGAATATGATATTTTTTGGACATTTCTAATAATAGCAAGCCTTATTCCTATTTTGGTATTTTGGATTTCTGGGCTTTTAGCCCCGATTAATAAAGGACCAGAGAAGCTTTCCAGTTATGAATCGGGTATAGAACCCATGGGGGGTGCTTGGTTACAATTCCGAATACGCTATTACATGTTTGCGCTAGTTTTTGTTGTTTTTGATGTGGAAACCGTCTTTCTCTACCCTTGGGCAATGAGTTTTGACGTATTGGGTGTATCCGTTTTTATTGAAGCTTTCATTTTCGTGCTTATCCTAGTTGTTGGTTTAGTTTATGCATGGCGAAAAGGAGCCTTGGAATGGTCTTAACTGAATATTCAGACAAAAAAAAAAAAGAAGGAAAAGATTCCATTGAGACAGTCATGAGTTTGATTGAGTTTCCGTTACTTGACCAAACAAGTTCCAATTCCGTTATTTCAACTACACCAAATGATCTTTCGAATTGGTCAAGACTCTCCAGTTTATGGCCCCTTCTATATGGTACCAGTTGTTGTTTCATTGAATTTGCTGCATTAATAGGTTCACGATTCGACTTTGATCGTTATGGATTGGTACCAAGATCAAGTCCTAGGCAAGCGGACCTAATTTTAACAGCCGGTACGGTAACAATGAAAATGGCTCCCTCTTTAGTGCGATTATATGAGCAAATGCCTGAACCAAAATACGTCATTGCTATGGGAGCCTGTACTATTACAGGGGGAATGTTCAGTACGGATTCCTATAGTACTGTTCGAGGAGTTGATAAGTTAATTCCTGTGGATGTCTACTTGCCGGGTTGCCCACCTAAACCAGAGGCTGTTATAGATGCCCTAACAAAACTTCGTAAGAAGATATCGCGAGAAATTGTTGAGGATCGAACTCTATGTCAAAGTCAAAAGAAAAATCGATGTTTTACTACCAGTCACAAACTTTCTGTTCGGCGCAGTATTCATACCGGAACTTACGAACAAGAATTGCTCTATCAATCACCATCTACTTTAGATATATCTTCTGAAACTATTTTCAAATCCAAAAGTCCAGTATCTTCCTCCAAATTAGTGAATTAAGAGGGGTTCTTTTGTGCAGAAAAAGAAAGAGGAGTGCAATCTTTCAAACTTACATTTGAAATGTGAAATATTTATACAAAGGGAGGGGGGGAGATCAAGACAATGCAGCAGGGGTGGTTATCTAATTGGCTAGTCAAACATGAGGTGGTTCATAGATCTTTGGGCTTCGATCACCGAGGAATAGAGACTTTACAAATAAAAGCAGGGGATTGGGATTCCATTGCTGTCATTTTATATGTATATGGTTACAATTATTTACGTTCCCAATGTGCTTATGACGTAGCACCCGGTGGATCTTTAGCTAGCGTGTATCATCTTACGAGAATACAGTATGGTATAGATAATCCAGAAGAAGTATGCATAAAAGTCTTTACCCAAAAGGATAATCCTAGAATCCCGTCTGTCTTCTGGGTTTGGAGAAGTGCCGATTTTCAAGAACGCGAATCTTATGATATGGTGGGAATTTCTTATGATAATCATCCGCGCCTTAAACGTATCTTAATGCCTGAAAGTTGGATAGGCTGGCCCTTACGTAAGGACTATATAACCCCTAATTTCTATGAAATACAAGATGCTCATTGAATGATAATAAATTCATGCTCACTTATACAACACAACTCTAGATTTTATTCAAGTCACGGAATATTTTGCTATTCTGTTCCTAGACGAAACGAAATACCTATTATATTCTAATTACTTCCTATTATACAAAAAGGTCCAGATAGACTGATCAAAAAAGGGCTTCATTTCGATTTTCCAATAAAGAAGTTCTTACCACGAACTTTGTACCGCGCACATTATTTAGAACAACTAGGAAAGTAAGTATCAAGAAAAAAAAATATTCTTCGGAATAGGGGAATACAAAATTAATAAGAAATGCAAAAATGAAGCGAAGCAAAGAGCACCTAATTTCACCTCCTTCTATACTATAAAGAAAAGAACCAGAGATTTTAACCCTTTTAAAAATTTAAAAGGAAGTGTTTAGAGATTTATCTACTTAGTGTATACTATCTAGATTATTAATGAATATGTACCCCAATGCATCTCGAGGTGTTTGTATCAATATCTATTCGGTAGATCCTTTTTTTCTGTGCCAGGAACCAGATTTGAACTGGTGACACGAGGATTTTCAGTCCTCTGCTCTACCAACTGAGCTATCCTGACCCTTTCTTGTGCATCATCCTAGTAGAGTATTTGCATCTATGTCAATTAAAGGGACTAAAAAATCAATAAAGTATTCCATTCCTAATTTGGAAATGGGGGGGGATAGTCCTATGCATTGTAGATGGCTTACTTAATAATACTTATAAATTTAATTAATAAGTGAGATTTTTTGCGGATACTCTAATAAAAAAGAAATCTATTTAATGAATAGCATAAGATCTATTGAGTTCTCTTCGCACTCCTTTGTGAAAGAGTAGAATGAGAAAGCTAATGAATCTTGAACCATTGATAAAAGAGAAAAGAGGATAAATACTATGGTTAGGAAATAAAGGAGGGTTTGGGGATAGAGGGACTTGAACCCTCACGACTTATAAAGTCGACGGATTTTCCTTTTACTAGAAATTTCATTGTTGTCAGTATTGACATGTAGAATGGGACTCTCTCTTTATCCTCGTCCGATTAATCCTATTTTTAAAAGATCTCAAAAACAATGAATTGAAGGATTTGATTACTCAATATTCGAGTGGAATAGATTCACAATAATTCTGAAAAAATTCAGAATTTTCTATTTCATAATCATTCCTAATTTCATTCTAAAAAATAAATAAAGAACCTATATTATGGTATGGGTTCTGTGATTAATCGTTTGCTATGTCAGTATCTATACGTGTGTATTAGATGTATAAAGCCCTTCTTTCTCTAATTTAGTAATTTAGAGGGAGTTTCACTACTAACACAACGTAATTACACCTCGATTCGTTAGAACAGCTTCCATTGAGTCTCTGCACCTATCCTTTTCCTTTGGGTTCTAGTTTAAGAACCACTTGTTTTTCAAAAAAGGGATTTGGCTCAGGATTACCCATTTTTCATTCCAGGGTTTCTCTGAATTTGGAAGTTACCACTTAGCAGGTTTCCATACCAAGGCTCAATACAATCAAGTCCGTAGCGTCTACCGATTTCGCCATATCCCCATTGTCTCCTTTTTTTTTCTTTGAAACCTGGATTCCTTGTGTAATTTCCTACATCTCTTTGTTTTTTTTTGAATCATTGAATTCATTATTCGACGTAGTCTAACAGCTTGTCTCTATTCAAGAGACCTCGCTTATTGCAATTCAGAATTGAATTGATTCTACCGTTGATATATTTGCAATTCAATCGGAATCAATATATCCAAAAGTTTTTCTCTCCCCCACCCGCCCCTTCTTTCCTTTTTTAGAATATTCAAAATCATACTATAACGCTTGATATTCATTCTTTTTTTTCTAATCAGAATTCGAAATTTCATTTGTTATGATTCTATCTTTTCCTTAGTGAAATATTAATCCTTAAATTATTAACAAATAAAAAAAACAAAATATTTCAAAAAATGTAAAAATGTAGATAATGCTCGAATGAAAATGCCAAGAGATTCGCATTTTCTCTTTATTATTCATATAGATTATTCTTTTCTATCTATTAGATTATTCGTCCGAGCCATATCAAATTGAAAATATCTGAAATCAAATTCAATATAGAAATTGGAATAGATTCTATTAGAAAAATGGATTTCCGAGTTAGAGAAATAAAAAGAAAGTTCAATAAATTCTATAATCCTATTTAAGAATATCGTTTAGTTAAGCATATCAAGCTAACTTTATCTTTATGAAATTCTAGTATTTTTTTTTTCTAAGTAGAATTTCAAATTTCGAACTAGTTAATAACTAAGATTAATAATTAAGATCTGCCATTTTACAGATTTCCTATATATATTTCTATTTGTTACACTATTTCTGTTATGTAAGCCCACTTAGCTCAGAGGTTAGAGCATCGCATTTGTAATGCGAGGGTCATCGGTTCAAATCCGATAGTCGGCTTTTTTCTCTATTGATGTTCCATGAACAAGAATCTCTTTTTTTTCTCCAAATTAAATGGAGAATCCAGAGTCCATTACGTCGTTCTACCTTAAAATTTTGCTAGATACAAAACATTAAAATAAATAATATATATACAAAAAATCCAGATGTTGATGAAATTCCATTTTTTGTGGTTCTTTAGTAGATTTTACTCTGTTTATCTTTTAGTTTAATTCAGTTTTAATTTCGATGTATTCTGTAATGTAAATACAATGAAATTTATTGTGTAAAATGTAATTTCAATAAAAAAAAGGAGTTGTCATGTCCCGTTATCGAGGACCTCGTTTAAAAAAAATACGCCGTCTGGGAGCTTTACCAGGACTCACTAGAAAAACGCCTAAATCCGGAAGTAATCTGAAGAAGAAATTCAATTCTGGGAAAAAAGAGCAATATCGTATTCGTCTTCAAGAAAAACAGAAATTACGTTTTCATTATGGTCTGACAGAACGACAATTACTTAGATATGTACATATCGCTGGAAAAGCAAAAAAGTCAACAGGTCAAGTTTTACTACAATTACTTGAAATGCGTTTGGATAATATTGTTTTTCGATTGGGTATGGCTTCAACCATTCCTGGGGCCCGGCAATTAGTTAATCATAGACATATTTTAGTTAATGGTCGTATAGTTGATATACCAAGTTTTCGTTGCAAACCCCGAGATATTATTACTACGAAGGATAACCAAAGATCAAAACGTCTGGTTCAAAATTCTATTGCTTCATTCGATCCGGGCAAATTGCCAAAGCATTTGACGGTTGATACATTGCAATATAAAGGACTAGTACAAAAAATCCTAGATAGAAAGTGGGTCGGTCTGAAAATAAATGAGTTGTTAGTTGTAGAATATTACTCTCGTCAGACTTGAGCTTAACGCAAAAGGAAAGGTTCATAGAATTTTTTTTTTCCCCTTCCCCTTTCCCCGAACTAAATCGACCTAAGGCTCTTAATTCGTATTTTTCCATTCATTCACCTAGCAGAAATCGATTAACCTTAGGATCTTTTTTCTTTTTTGTTATATTTTACATAGCAAAGTAATTTGCTTTAGAGAATTCTATTAAATAAAGGTATTATTGCTCAAAAAAATTGTTATTTGATTTGATACATTGTGATTGGTAACGTTGATGAATTAAGAGAAACGGAAAGAGAGGGATTCGAACCCTCGGTAAACAAAAGTCTACATAGCAGTTCCAATGCTACGCCTTGAACCGCTCGGCCATCTCTCCACATAACTTATTATGGAAAATAAACTGAGTGAATAGCGAGTTTTCGTATTCCTACAGTACAGGTATAGCCACAACCGTTCGGGGATTCCATGGCTCTATTGGAAAAATTCTTTTTTTTATCTAAGTGTAAGGATCCTTTATTTAATTTATTTTTTTTTTACTAGGAATTCTGCTCCCTCAAAAGTTTTTCTTTGGGGAAAACCCAAATAAAAAGAGAATAGACGAATCCTTATTATTCCATAAGAAAATAAAGGAACCAGGGAACCCTAGAATTCTATTTGCATAAGGTATGTTACGCCATACAATCTAAATAAAAAAAGGGTATGGGATAATTAATGACTTTGAAAACGCGAAATAGCTGATGACAGAAGTTGTTGTTGAGAAATAGGAAAGTGGAATGAAATCCAATCTTAGTCAAATATTTCATATCTCTTCTTGTCCAAACAGAAGGAAAAGGAGACAATTTGAGCTGAGTGGAAAATCCATCTCTCTTATCCATTTAGAGCATATGGAGCGATTTATAAGTTTTTATGTTATTTTGTGATAGAATGAAAAGAATTCTATATAGAATGGATTGGGAATTATGCCTAGATCCCGTATAAATGGAAATTTCATTGATAAGACCTCCTCGATTGTAGCCAATATTTTATTGCAAATAATTCCGACAACCTCAGGGGAAAAAAGGGCATTTACTTATTATAGAGATGGTGCGATTTGACTCTTTTTTTTTTTTTTGTTTTTTTTTAGCCCTACCTACATCTCAGTCTTACGAGAAAAAGAAGGGGTTCGCATAGAGAGAACAAAATTAGTAAAGGAAACCCACGCTTGGGGAAGGTGAGGTGAACTAACAATTCCTTCTGTCGTGTATCCTCGATTGATGTGGCCTTAGATGCTTCAATTGCAGATTTGAGTATTGAGCGAAAGGTTACACCTACAGGATAGGTTCTGTATTACAGGCTAATCCTACTCTACTAGGACCAATAGGCAGCATAGGGGAGAAAAGCACTACACCTCGAAATAGGAATCAACAAGAGAAAAACTTTGTTAGAAATTAACCCTTTCCTGATCGGTATCAGGATTGGGAAGAATGGTTGGGATAGCAAACACCCATCAGGTTTGTACGTTGGATACCCTTATAACCATCAAAGGTCGTTGAAGTGGCTAATTCCTCTAAATAGGAGGCGTTGAGAACAAAGAAATTCCTGGAGCTATCGTTTTCCTCTAGCATTATTCATTGGTGTTAAGAAAAACCTCTTGGGGGAAGGTTGGCTAGAGATTTCTTGGAAAAATACCAGCCCCTTTCGGTCCATAATGAGATGGGACTAATTCTATTTTCATTCTATAGATTTTTTGCTTAGTACTATGTACAGAAGGGAGGAGCCGTATGAGATGAAAACCTCATGTACGGTTTTGGAACGGAGATTTTTTGAATAGAATGAACGACCGTAACGGATGTTGGCTCAATCCGAAGGAAATTATGCGGAAGCTTTGCAGAATTATTATGAAGCTACGCGACTAGAAATTGATCCCTATGATCGAAGTTATATACTATATAACATCGGCCTTATACACACAAGCAATGGAGAGCATACAAAGGCTTTGGAATATTATTTCCGGGCGCTAGAACGAAACCCCTTCTTACCGCAAGCTTTTAATAATATGGCCGTGATCTGTCATTACGTGCGACTATCTCCACTATAGAAAGAAAGAAGAAAAAAAGATGAAATTTTCTAGTATTTACTAGAAAAAGGGCTTTCTACATAGGGATCGTCAAAACAATGATTTTGCCCTATCAGCTGTAGGAAGGAAGAACACTTCACGAGAATCAAAATAAGAAGAAAGTCGAGCCTATACTACTACTCTATGGATAAATTCTCAAATTGATAGAGAAAGCACCGTAAAGATCAATTAGTGAGCGACTGGGTCGATACAACTAAAAAAAAACTGCTTAATTATACCATGAGATGGGGCAAAATTTAGGAATCTGCTTATGTAATAGAGCCGATCCACTAAAGGATTAAGCAGCGGTGTAGTATCAGATCCCAAAGATAGTAAGTTCTTTTTTCTTTCTTATGGGAAAAAGTCTTTTTCAAGGATTCTATAGAAATTTCATATATGAAAGACACGAAACCGAGATAGTTACCTTTCAGAAAATTCGAACGAAGGATATAGGTCTATCTATGCTTCATTCTTCTGAAGGTGGGAGAAAAGATCAGACTGATTATTGATCAAAATTAGGGTTTGAAACTTAGGTAATTAACTTCTTCTGCTTAACCCAAGAAGAAATTGGATCGATTTTTGAGAAATCGAATTCAGTTAAGATAGGGGAAATTAAGATAGCAATTTCTGAGCCGTATGAGGTAGGAAACTCTCAAGTACGGTTCTAGGGGAAGGAACTGCCTATTCCGACCGAGGAGAACAGGCCATTCTACAGGGCGATTCGGAAATTGCGGAAGCTTGGTTTGATCAAGCTGCTGAGTATTGGAAACAAGCTATAGCGCTTACTCCGGGAAATTATATTGAAGCACAGAACTGGTTGAAGATTACGAAGCGCTTTGAATTTGAATAAGACCACTCTTCATTTTCATAAAATGGGCGGTTTGGTTGTTGATCCATTAATCAAATAATTTTGGTAGGAAGATCAAATCAAGAATTTCATTATATCCCTTTCTTCTACCTTCGATTTTATATCATATTTAATAAGGATAAACAATAGGGATAGGCTCTAGAACAGAGGTAATAAAGTAAATAAAAGGGGACAATCTAAATATTCCTACCTAAAGGACGGTTTTTTTAATAATTCTAATGAGTTTCTTGGAATTTGGAATCGAATAAAAATATTTATATTATGCTCACTCAAGGAAAGTAGATGTAGGGCTTATACCCTAAAAAAAAAATACACTAGCTTCTTAAATTAAAACGTAACAAAAAAAAAGATTTTTTTTTTACGTCGGGAAATAATTTTCCAGGGTAACCAATGTCCGTTAGGCACCTAATCCTTATGTCATAATAGATCCGAACACTTGCCTCGGATTGACTTCAATATATAATTGCTCCAGTGAATAACTAAAAAAAAAAATAGAAGGGCGGTAGATAGTAAAGAAAAGGACTAATCATAATATCTATCCTTCAAAGATTCACTAAAAAGACAGTTGGCGGGTCTCTTTGTATGTCTTGTCCGGAAAGAGGAGGACTTAATGATTATTCGTTCGCCGGAACCAGAAGTTAAAATTGTTGTGGATAGGGATCCTGTAAAAACATCTTTTGAGGAATGGGCTAGACCCGGGCATTTCTCAAGAACAATAGCTAAGGGCCCCGATACTACCACTTGGATCTGGAACCTACATGCTGATGCTCACGATTTCGATAGTCATACCGGTGATTTGGAGGAGATCTCTCGAAAAATCTTTAGTGCTCATTTCGGTCAACTCTCCATTATCTTTCTTTGGTTGAGTGGCATGTACTTCCACGGTGCCCGTTTTTCCAATTATGAAGCATGGCTAAGCGATCCTACTCACATTGGACCCAGTGCTCAGGTAGTTTGGCCAATAGTAGGGCAAGAAATTTTGAATGGTGATGTAGGTGGGGGTTTCCGAGGAATCCAAATAACCTCTGGGTTTTTTCAGATTTGGCGAGCATCTGGAATAACTAGTGAGTTACAACTCTATTGTACCGCAATCGGTGCATTGATTTTTGCATCGTTAATGCTTTTTGCTGGTTGGTTCCATTATCACAAAGCCGCTCCCAAATTGGCCTGGTTCCAAGATGTAGAATCCATGTTGAATCACCACTTAGCGGGGTTATTAGGACTTGGGTCTCTTTCTTGGGCGGGACACCAAATCCATGTATCTTTACCGATTAACCAATTTCTTGACGCTGGGGTTGATCCTAAAGAGATACCACTTCCTCATGAATTTATCTTGAATCGTGACCTTTTGGCTCAACTTTATCCAAGTTTTGCCGAAGGAGCAACCCCCTTTTTCACCTTGAATTGGTCCAAATACGCAGAATTTCTTACTTTTCGCGGAGGACTAGATCCAATAACCGGTGGCCTATGGTTGAGCGATATTGCGCACCATCATTTAGCTATTGCTATTCTTTTCCTGATCGCTGGTCATATGTATAGGACCAACTGGGGTATTGGTCATGGACTTAAAGATATTTTGGAGGCTCATAAAGGCCCATTTACAGGACAAGGCCATAAGGGTCTCTATGAAATCCTAACAACGTCATGGCATGCTCAATTATCTCTTAACCTAGCTATGCTAGGCTCTACAACTATTGTTGTAGCTCATCATATGTACTCTATGCCCCCCTATCCATACCTAGCTACTGACTATGGTACACAACTTTCCTTGTTCACACACCACATGTGGATTGGCGGATTTCTAATAGTTGGTGCTGCTGCACATGCAGCCATTTTTATGGTAAGAGACTATGATCCAACTACTCGATACAACGATCTATTAGATCGCGTCCTTAGACACCGCGATGCAATCATATCCCACCTTAACTGGGTATGTATATTTCTAGGTTTTCACAGTTTTGGCTTGTACATTCATAATGATACCATGAGTGCTTTAGGCCGTCCCCAAGATATGTTTTCGGATACCGCCATACAATTACAACCCATCTTTGCTCAATGGGTACAAAATATCCATGCTGACGCGCCTGGCGTAACAGCTCCTGGTGCAACAACAAGTACCAGCTTAACGTGGGGAGGTGGCGAGTTAGTAGCTGTAGGCGGCAAAGTTGCTTTGTTAC